GATTTCATTGCCCAATAAGGTTATCAAATGAAGTGTAATTACAATTGAAACAATAGAAAAAGAAATATGAGTTAATATATGCTCTAAAGTTGAAAATATCATAAAAATGAAAAAGGGGGAGGGAATCCCCTATATTAATTAAGAAATATAAATGGGGAATTTAATTTATTTTTATTATAGGATCTATTGGATCTCTTTTAGAAGACGGCATGCCGCCACTCGGACTCGAACCGAGATGCTCTAGCACTGCTTCCTAAGAGCAGCGTGTCTACCGATTTCACCATAGCGGCTTGCTCGAACTAATAATACCCTATTTATATTCAATCGTCGAGATTGAACAAGTCAATTCAATAAAATAAGTTTTTTTAGTAAAGATTCAAATTGATAAAAAAATGAATTCAAAAGTCAATTTTCAGAAAGTTATCCAAACATTTTTAACATGGAATCGATTAGTTTAAACACTTCATTAATTTGAACTAAAAATCTTATATCTGGCCTTCCCGAGAACTATAAAAATTTTTCATTATTGTAAAGGTCGATGGGGAAAAGAAGACTCCCCACCACCAAAATTTGAGTGAAAATATACTAAAAATAAATCTAAATTTTTTCTTTTTTTCTTTCTTTTTTTTTTTTTTAGAATTCTAAAAAAAAAAGAAGAATTCTTTTTTAAAATTTTATAAAACGAAGGATCTATTTCATGTCTATTTCATATTGATTAGAATAGGGACTGCCAATTATTCATTTTATATTCACTTTGATATTAACAAATTGATATTAACAAATTAATGAGCCCCTTTTTTGAGTCAAACCCATTCTGCTTATTCCGATATTTTAGGACTTATTTGTTTGTCGTACAAAAAAACTTTTTGAATTCCCGGTAGAAAGAGATTTACCTAATGACAAAGCTTTTAACGCCGCCCCATATCCTTTCCTTTTCCAAATATTTTTACGAATACGCTTTTTTGATATCGAAGTACGTTTTTTTGGAACTGCCATTTAAAAGTTACTCATTGTTATAGTTGGATGTGAAAGACATCTATTGTTCAAAACGAATTCTTTTTTCTTATTCATTATCTATTTTTTATCTAAATAAGATTCTCTTCATAAAAAAGAAATAGAGATATGTCAAAGATCCGTGAAAATTGGATCAAAAATGACTCGAAATAACAATAAAAATTTTTGATTCCATACACTTGTCCCAAGAAATGATTCATCGAAATAAAAATAATGAGTCACCATATTCGTCAAACCAAAAATTTTTAGTTTGGAACTTTTAGTTCTCGTTGTTTATCTCTCAAAGTGATATCTTTAGAATCTCCTAAATCAAACTTAATAAAATAAATAAAGAACCTAAAAGACCTTTATTTTCCTCATTCTATACTTTATTTACATGTAATAAAATTTGTAAACTTTTGCCTAATAAATTGAGTCTTTTTTTAGTCAAACTCGAGAAAAAATAAACCTAATTTCAATTTTCAAATTTGAATGAGACTAGTAATAAATCTGTTAAAGGATATGTGGTTTGATAAAAAATCACTGAGATATTTTTTATCCTTTCTCGATAAAAAAGTTCATTTTATATCTCTAATCTTCTAAACTTTACTAATAAATGATTTTGCTTTACTAATAAATGGTTTTGATTGAAATAGAAAACAATCAATCCCATAATGAATTAGTTAATGAGTTTAAATAAACTAACGAAAAGAAAGAGTTTTTATTTCATTAGACCGATGCCCTTAGTTAATCCTATAATTCATATCAGAATATTCATATCAGGATAAAGTACTCTTTTAGCCTAAATTTTGATCCTTGCTATATTTTTATTTTTCTATTATAAGTATTCGTTTTTTTATGTCACTTAGTCATATCATTTGACCAACTGTAACTTCTTATTTTGAATATTTTAACGATTTTGAAAAGACTCAGAATAAGGGCTAATATAAAATGATTCAATCAATAAGTTAGTGTATATCTTGAATTTTTATTTACTTTTTTCCAACGAGGTAAGATCCGGTGAATCGGAAACAATTAATTAAGAATAAAAAACTTTTTTTATGGAACAGACATATCAATATGCGTGGATAATACCTTTTCTTCCACTTCCAGTTCCTATGTTAATAGGGTTGGGACTTCTTCTTTTTCCGACGGCAACAAAAAGTCTTCGTCGTATGTGGGCTTTTCAGAGCGTTTTATTGTTAAGTATAGTCATGCTTTTTTCTATGAATCTGTCTATTCAGCAAATAAATAGCAGTTCTGTCTATCAATATGTATGGTCTTGGATTATAAATAATGATTTTTCTTTAGAATTCGGATACTTGATCGATCCACTTACTTCTATTATGTCAATATTAATCACTACTGTTGGAATTCTGGTTCTGATTTATAGTGATAATTATATGTCTCATGATCACGGATATTTGAGATTTTTTGCTTATATGAGTTTTTTCAGTACTTCCATGTTGGGATTAGTTACTAGTTCAAATTTGATACAAATTTATAT